CGGTCAATACAGCCAAAATCACACCTGTAACCCAAGTCAATTCGCGAGGTTTTTTAAATCCACCTGTGAGATACACACGAAATACGTGTAGGATCATCATTAGCACCATCATACTTGCTGACCATCGATGAACTGATCGGATTAACCAACCAAAGTTGGCTTCAGTCATTATGTATTGAACAGAGGCAAAAGCCTCTGTAACGGTCGGACGATAGTAAAAAGTCATAGCAAAACCGGTAGCTACTTGTACTAAAAAACAAGTAAGTGTGATCCCTCCTAGACAATAAAATATGTTGACATGAGGAGGAACATATTTACTAGTTATATCATCTGCAATCGCCTGAATCTCGAGACGCTCCTCGAACCAATCATATACTTTATTGAGATAGGTAAACCAAAGAGACTCCCCCTCTGAGAACCGTATATGAGAATTTCATCTCGTACGGCTCAAGCAAAAACACCCAAATAGTGGTTGCAACGGATATGTAATAGAAAGTTTGAAACTTCTTAGCCACTTGATTCAATCGTCCCTGAAGATACGAAGCGAAGGAACCAAAATCCGGAATCTCTTCTTTGTGATGATAATGCCAAAATATCAAGTTGGCTCATTCGTCTTTATGTTGATCGTTACAGGCCTCTTGAATCTTCTCTTCCCCTATTTATTTGATTTTGGATTTGTTGTTTTTGTTTGTGCGTAATACGGATTTACTATATGTTTTGTTTACTATTGATAGGAATTCTCTTGTGGAGACCCTATGAATCGATTGAAACCTCAGATTCATACTAGAACCACGATGATTCAATAAAGCGCCCAAGCTAAGCCCAAAGGTTCTCTGAGTAAGAACCATTTGATCATCACTTATTCAATGAATGGATGGAATGACTAAAAATCCATAGAAACATTGGTCCTTCGGTCAAAATAAGCATAATTCTGAAGGAAGAAAAATCGTTCGATTTATGAAATACCTCGTTGTTTGAAAATTTGTTGGAGTCCGGTCGCGAGGTCTGAATAGTAGGTATGAATCATAGTTCAAATATTTCTTGATCTATTCCATATATTCCGTGCTCCAGATACTAGAATGAATATCCGACGAGGTAGAACCATCTCTATCGAGATGACAGACCTATTCTCTGTACTATCAATAGGATCAATTATAACAAGTCACACACTCATATTCCGGAAATACCGAAACAACGGAATTCCACGGTCGAACTACCAGAATGGCCTAGAAATCCGAGTCCTAAGTGATTCATTTTGGATTGAAAAGCTAGGACTTCATGGTTCTTATGGGACCTAACTCATTGAAATTCCATCCAGTAAAACGGAAGAATTATAAATCTCCAAAATAATAGATAGGAATATCGCAAATAGAGCCATTGCGGCACCCATGAAGGGGGTAGTTCCCCATCCAGGAGCCACTTTACCATATTCCGAATTCAATGGTTTCAATAAATCCCCTGTAATAGTTCGTCTTGGCCCAGATCTAGAACTACCCTCAACGGTTTGTGTAGCCATAAATCCTATTGCATTGGTTGAGATCTGTTGACTTTGTATACTATTTCGTTGTAAATAAACGATCTTATCGTAGCGTAGATCGATCGTGGTCTTGAAATTATCTAATAATGGAAACAGCAACCCTAGTCGCCATCTCCATATCTGGTTCACTTGTAAGCTTTACTGGGTACGCCTTATATACCGCTTTTGGGCAACCCTCTCAACAACTAAGAGATCCATTCGAGGAACACGGGGACTAGTTGAAATAATGAACCTCCCATATTGGGGGGCTCATTACTTCAATTGAGATAATGAAAAATCATTTCATCTTTTTAGTCGGAACCTTAGGCGGGTCTCGAAAAAAGATAGCGAAAAAAATGATCCCTAAAGTCGAGACTAACAGGAATGTATAAACCAATGCTTCCATAGATTCGATCGTGGTTTACAATTATAGCTTCCACACCTATTCATTTGGGATCATTTCCCAGATAAAGAAAGGGCAAGAGTCAAAGAAAAGGCGATGATGAAAATCAAGATTTCTCCAATCCCTTATGTCAAATCAAAAAAAAAAATCAAATAGAGGCGAAAGATACCAGAGCAATGTTGTATCAGACTACTTGTCTCTTTGTAGTTGGATCTCCAAGTTTTTGGAATGCCCCAAATTCCACTTGAGCATCCAAATCTGGGTCAATACCAGCAAAAACATCTCTGAACAAGGTTCTAGCGCCATGCCAAATGTGTCCGAAAAAGAAGAGCAAAGCAAACGTAGCATGTCCAAAAGTGAACCAACCTCTTGGACTGCTACGAAAAACACCATCGGATTTCAAAGTAGCACGATCTAATTCAAAAATTTCACCCAATTGGGCACGTCTAGCATATTTTTTCACAGTAGCGGGATCACTATAACTGACTCCATTGAGTTCGCCACCATAGAACTCAACAGTTACACCTACCTGTTCGACACTATACTTTGATTCTGCCCTTCTAAAAGGAACATCGGCTCTCACAATTCCGTCTCCGTCTACCAAAACTACTGGAAATGTTTCAAAAAAAGTAGGCATACGACGTACAAAAAGCTCATGCCCTTCTTTATCTCTAAAGATGGGGTGTCCTAACCATCCAACAGCTATTCCATCCCCGTTATCCATTGAGCCTGCTCTGAATAATCCCCCTTTCGCCGGATTATTACCGATGTAATCATAAAAAGCTAATTTTTCGGGAATTTTAGACCAAGCTTCCGACAAACTCAGATTTTCGGCTAGCCCGGCACCAACCCTTCGATATATTTCTTGCTGGAAGTATCCCTGATCCCACTGATAACGAGTGGGACCAAATAATTCGATCGGGGTAGTTGCTGAACCATACCACATAGTTCCAGCAACAACGAAAGCTGCAAAAAAGACAGCAGCGATACTACTGGAAAGGACCGTTTCAATATTGCCCATACGTAATCCTTTGTATAGACGTTGGGGCGGGCGGACACTAAGATGGAATAGACCCGCTAATATGCCCAATGTCCCCGCTGCAATATGATGAGAGGCTATTCCTCCCGGAACAAAAGGATCAAAACCTTCCGCGCCCCACGCTGGATTTACAGATTGTACTTTTCCGGTTAGGCCATAAGGATCGGACACCCATATTCCAGGACCATACAAGCCTGTTACATGAAATGCGCCAAACCCAAAGCAAGCCACCCCTGAGAGAAATAAATGAATTCCAAAGATCTTGGGCAAATCCAAAGAGGGTTTTCCCGTACGTTCATCACAGAATATTTCTAGGTCCCAATACACCCAATGCCAGATAGCTGCTAAGAAGCACAAGCCAGAAAACACAATATGTGCCCCGGCCACACCTTCGTAACTCCAAATACCCGGATTCGTTATAGTTCCTCCTGTGATACTCCAACCACCCCATGAATTGTTTATTCCTAAACGAGTCATGAAAGGGATAACGAACATACCTTGTCTCCACATTGGATCAAGAACGGGGTCAGAGGGATCAAAAACTGCTAATTCGTATAAAGCCATCGAACCGGCCCAACCAGAAACTAGAGCTGTATGCATTATATGGACAGAAAGCAACCGACCGGGATCATTCAATACGACGGTATGAACACGATACCAAGGTAAACCCATGGAAATACCCCTTTATCAAAGAAAAAATAGACACTATGTAACTTTATCGCATTGGAAAAGACTATGCTATGGACCTCACCCTTTCAGTGGATTATCCCGAAGCAAGGGTTAATATTTATTCCGTTCCGTTGGTAATAATTGAACAATTCTGTTCGTAGGAACAAAGAGAAGCAGATCTATTCTATACCCAATAAGTACCAATACGCAATGGGGGCTGGTCCCATTTTTTGTGAGCGAATGCATAGATACTTGTTCATCATTCAAACGATCCATTCGTAAGAATTTTTCTTTATTCATTCTGTCTTCCTCCATGAACCTTCGAATCTATGGATAAAATACGATAAACGGCAATATTATGAAGACAATAAACCCGTTGTTACGTTTCCACATCAAAGTGAAGTATAGTACTTAACCTCTTTTTCTTTAATTTAATGCCCATTGGTGTTCCAAAAGTACCTTTTCGGAGTCCTGGAGAGGAAGATGCAGTTTGGGTTGACGTATAGTGCGACTTGTCAGACATATTGGGTCATATGGGATTTCCCCGTTCTCTCCCCCGATGGAGATATCCTCTCTTTCGCCCAAGAAAGATTGATTGAACCATCAATAATTCGGAGCGTGAAGTGCAATTAGATCAATTTATTGGGGGATCCATATTATCAATTAGAAGAATTTATGGTTGGCTTGGACCAATAAAATGAAGTATACAGGCTCCGTTCAGAAAATACCAAATTGGTAATCTATGTATGATTACCACTCGTATCATAAATGATTCCTTTATACCATATGAGTGATCTCATACTGCCAATCAATGGAGTAATATGATGAATACATCATATATTGGGCGGAAGACATGAAACGAATTGAAAAAAAAAAAAAAGAAGTCGTAGCAAAAAGAAGTGGTACTGAGATTATTTGTCCTATATGTGCAAATAGAATTCGGGCAGATCTTTACCCGGAGTAGAGCATAAACCTAAAAGAATTGAAGAGGCCCATTCAGGAACAAGAAAATTACATCGTGATTTGGATCTCGATGAAACAATACATCAATGAGAGGTTAGTTCGATAAGTTCAGTGAATTCTAGGGAAGCAAGTCAAGTCAAAACTCATGTTTCTTGAAAAATGGAAGAAAAAGCCCCTTCGTTAGGAAAAACCCTGCTACGAAAAGAGAAAAGGGCTGGAATCGACACATTGATTCTTTTTTTGTTTCGCAATTTTTATTTTTTGAACCGTATGCATCCAAAGGTGCGTGTACGGTTCCTAAAGGATACAATTTTGTCCTAATCAACCGACTTTATCGAGAAAGATTACTTTTTTTAGGCCAAGAGGTTGATAGCGAGATCTCGAATCAACTTGTTGGTCTCATGGTATATCTCAGCATAGAGGATGATACCAGGGATCTTTATTTGTTTATAAACTCTCCCGGCGGATGGGTAATACCAGGAATATCTATTTATGATACTATGCAATTTGTGCCACCAGATGTGCATACAATATGCATGGGATTAGCCGCTTCAATGGGATCTTTCATCCTGGTCGGAGGAGAAATTACCAAACGTCTAGCATTCCCTCACGCTTGGCGCCAATGAGTTTTTTATTTGAGAGAAAAAGAAGACTATGCCTTCGCCATATGGAATATAAATAATAAGTAATAATAGCATGGCACTTCGAGTTCGATATGAGCAAACCATTCTCGTTTTTTCATAACATGAGATTATGTATCGAGATAGTAGTATGAAACAAAGGTTATTTCCGATTTGATCTTATGTATCGGGGTTCCATTTCAGCGTCACAAACCTTTTTGCTTCCACACCAGAAGTCTCTTTCCGATATTTATGTTATGAAAGAGTATGAAAAAAAAAAAAAGATTCTTTTTTCCTTATTTGATCGGATCAAAAAGAAACTTTGGGATTGCTGAATCTCAGACGAGATAAATATATAAAGCAACGGAACCATCATAGTATTTTTTGACTCCTACGAAAGGAAGGATGGTAAATGGATCATTCAACGATCTGGGTCTGATGGATTCTATTTGTCTCTTTCTTCGATGGAAGGGAAAAAGAAATTCCATTGCAGAGCCGTATGCAATGCACAAAAGATGCCTGTACGGTTGTTCAATTCTATCTTTTTCTTCTTGTTTGTTATTCTTTATCCCTTCCTTTCGCCCGATCATGCGAGATAGAGGAATCGTTTATTATGTTATATCATCAGGGTTATGATCCACCAACCTGCTAGTTCTTTTTATGAGGCACCCACAGGAGAATTTATCCTGGAAGCGGAAGAACTACTGAAACTCCGCGAAACCCTCACAAGGGTTTATGTACAAAGAACGGGCAATCCTTTATGGGTTGTATCCGAAGACATGGAAAGAGATGTTTTTATGTCAGCAGCAGAAGCCCAAGCTCATGGCATTGTTGATCTTGTAGCGGTCGAAAATACCGGGGATTTCGCATAAATCCGTGATTCCATTTCGAATCATAATTCGAATGAACCGTGATTTGATCTTTTATCTTCTTACCCGGGTAAAATAAAATAGTAAATGGAAGTAATTCATAATCATCCGGTTAGGATCGATCTAAACCAGCCCATTCTGTATACGATTCAGCATGCCAACTATTAAACAACTTATTAGAAACACAAGACAGCCAATCAGAAATGTCACGAAATCCCCAGCTCTTCGAGGATGTCCTCAGCGTCGAGGAACATGTACTAGGGTGTATGTGCGACTCGTTCAGATCATGAGTTAGAACAAATGAGACGATTTTTCCAGTCTCAATGACCAGTACCAATGAATGGGATAGAATGGAAGAACTCCATTCACTATCTAAAAATAAAGATCTATCATATACCTCTATTGTGTATGGAATTTATGGTTTCCATTGGTGCAAATCCAATCACCTCGATTTGAGATGAAAAGCAATTCTCCATTGGTAGCAAATGGTTATCCATTAAGCGGGGGAAATGATATTTAAGAAGCAGAAAGATTATGCTCCTACTCTTGCAAGAACGGACTAACAGGGTCAGCTACCTAGCCAACCTTCATAATTAAATGCCGTCACTGTATGAATAGATCTCATTGTGAAAAGACCTATTACTGGATAATTCATGGGTAGAGCCAAAGAGTGTGAACTGTACAAGTTACCAATAACATTGATTAAATGAGGGAAGGGGCTCCGGTGTATAGAGAGGGCCTCACCGTTTAAGAAGTAACCATAGAAACGATGGAAGCCACTATTTATTTATTTATCCATTTACATTTACTACCTATTTATTTTATACCTATTTTATACCAAATATCGGTCAAATTTCTTATTTTGAGGTGAAATAAATGCCTGGAAGAAATAAAAAATCGTGGTTGGGAAGGTCATAGTAGCAAAAGCCATTGGAATTTTTATTTTATACATCGGAAGAATCCGTTTTGTTATTAATAAACCAGGAGAGGGGAAAAGAATGACTGAAAGAAAAGAAATCGATTAGTTATTCATCAAAGTTTAATTTGATTCAATGACCAGAGTTAGACGAGGATATATAGCTCGAAGACGTCGAACAAAAATTCGTTTATTTGCATCAACCTTTCGAGGGGCCCATTCAAGACTTACTCGAACTACTACTCAACAGAAAATGAGAGCTTTGGTGTCCACTCATCGGGATAGAGGCAGGCGAAAGAGAGATTTTCGTCGTTTGTGGATCACTCGGATAAATGCAGTAACTCGTGAGAATAGGGTATCCTATAGTTATAGTCGATTAATACATGATCTGTACAAGAGGCAGTTGCTTCTTAATCGTAAAATACCTGCACAAATAGCTATATCAAATAGGAATTGTCTTTACATGATTTCCAATGAGATCATCAAATAAGGAGATTGGAAGGAATTCACCGGAATGATTTAAACGGAGTTCCCCGGAGAATGACCTCCGGGAAGGTAGAGTAGAAATTAATATGATAAGATAAGTAGTAGGAATGAACGAACACGTTTCAAAAAAAAAAACAGATTTCTTCTTCTCCCATTCTTTTTTTTTATTCTATTACGACGCAACAATCAAATCTCTCGGCTTTTTCGAACAAAACATCAATCAATCTGATTTTGAATTCCAATTAGAGTTGTTTTGATTCAATTGAGGAGTAGGCCTATTTATTTCTGGTTCTAGGACCAGTAGTTCTAGGGATCGACTCGGTTTTCTCAAATTGTTTCTCATTATTAAGAAAAGGTAACGAAGATAAAATACGAGCTTGTTTTATAGCAATAGTAATTAATCGTTGTTGTTTCAAGGTCAATCTATTCACTCGTCTAGATAATATTTTTCCCTGTTCACTAATAAATTGACTAATTAAACTCATGTTTCTATAATCAATTCGATCCCCCGATCCAATTGGGGGCAAACGCCTACGAAAAGATCGCTTGGATTTACGAAAGAGTCGCTTGGATTTATCCATGGTTTATTCCTTATCTCTAAAATCCCATTTCTTCATTCATTTCGGATCCGACCGAAATAGGACTTGATTTGTTTATATATATATATAATTTCTTCCTGTTCCTTGGAAGGATGGTACACGTGTTCCGTTCGATCTATTTCTTTATCTCCCCATGAATCGTATGCTTGTAACAATAAGGACAGAATTTTCTCAATTCCAATCGACTAGGTGTATTGTGTCGATTCTTTTGAGTAATATATCTGGAAGTGCCTCGCGATTCTTTATTGAAATCATTTCGGACACAACTGGTACATTGCAAAATAACTATTCCTCTGACATCTTTACCCTTGGCCATGAACCTCCTTTGGATTCACTCAATTCTTCTATTTTCGATCCGAACCGAAGAAGAAGAAAGGAACGAAAAATAAATAGAAAATAGATTGCTAACTCGAAATCCAATTATGAAAGATTTCGTTGCAATCAATAAAGTAATAAAATCATAAGTAATACAATTATTTCTAACTATTCATTATTCCTAATCCCAGCATTTCATTTACTATCTTATATGATCTCGAACAGCCTGCCCTAGACCCCCATTTCTATTTCTGTTCTACCTCTATTAATTCTATCCTGAACCCGAGTTTGACTGAGGTTCAATCCACTTTTATTCTCCTAAAGAACTGAAAAAAAAAAAGGGGGGGGGGGGGGGGGGGGGGTTGGTCACAGAGAATTTATTCTATCTCTAATCTTCTTCATTCATCCATTCCCATATCAATAACTAGAATGAAAAAAAGGGGAATACCAACGCATCTGGGAATAAACGATTGATCTCTATCAATAGACCTGCTAAAGACCCAAACCATAGAGTAGTTAGCACAGGTGCCACGGAGAGATATGTTTTTATATCTCGCATTGAAAATCCTCCTTCTTTATTGGAATACATATATGATCAGATGCATATGTAGTTAAAGATCACTTGTATTTGTATGCGGAATCCCTAACTAAAATGGATATGTACAATGATCCGGTAGATGAGATCCACTTGTACCTAAAACAGAAAAAGATGACCCCCTCTTCCTGAGCATTACCGATAAATATTAATTCTTTTATACGTTAGGTTTCATATGTATATAATTCTTTTATTATATGAGATATGAGACCAAAAAGAAGAAATGGCAAGAGAAATTGTATATAGATAGAGGAAATAACGATGTGGAAAACAAGACAGGGATTCTCTACAATGACACTGTACAACAATTAAAAGGGATGTAGCGCAGTTTGGTAGCGCGTTTGTTTTGGGTACAAAATGTCACGGGTTCAAATCCTGTCATCCCTACCTATTCTTTTTCCTATGGCCAGTAACGAGGGGTCAATTGAGATCGATGAAAATTGGACATAATCTTTTATTTTATGATACTATATGCAATGCATGCAAAATGTATTGGGGGTACAAAAAGAATCCTTTTCTTGACAGTCGTATCTGCTGTCATAAGAAAGCGCTCTTAGTTCAGTTCGGTAGAACGTGGGTCTCCAAAACCCGATGTCGTAGGTTCAAATCCTACAGAGCGTGATTCTGTTCTTGTAATGTCGAATAACAATAAAACAACTTCACTAACTTGAACTGCAACCTGAATTTGACCCCCTGCAGATTAAGGAGGAGGTCAATCAAAAAAAAAAGATGTTACTCAATCAAAGGTCCAACTGATCACCGCGTCTGTATTGCAAATATGCAGTTACGAATAATCCAGCCAAAGTAATAGGAATTAGACCTAAGACGATTCCAAATAGAAAAACTTCAATCATTTCAATTTATTTGAAAGAGGAGAAAAAGAGAGGTAATATCTATCCCTAAATATTAATCCCAATCTCTCATGAATCTCAATGACCAAGAATTGGCAATTGGCGCGGAAGGAACTATAGAATACCTGGAATCTCACAGAAATATTCATTTTTATGAAT